ATGCCAGTAGTCGCAGCTGAAAGAAAAAAAAGAGGAAGACAGCCGCCGTGAAAGCGTTCCACTCGCGCTTCTTTCTGTAAAGAGAATCACCCCTATCTGTTAAGGTAGCTTGCTTACTTAGTGCTTGCGCTAAGGAATACGGTAAGGAAGGGAAACTAAGGCAGCTAAACCACTAGTACGAAGGAGCGAGCGCGTTCTATCCACTAACCATGTAAAAAAAATGATGGGTAGAATGGCGCGGCGCTGTAGGAATCGGTCGGATTCGAACCGACGAATAGAAGTTTTGCGGACTCATGCCTTAGCCACTTGGCTACGGTTCCCTATCAATTCTATGTCTTTCCCCCTTAGCGCAAGCACTAAGTAAGCAAGCTACCTTTCCTTCCTTCTTTTCCTGGAGAGCTCTAATGTGACCTTAGTACTCTGTAAGCCAATGATGGTTAGTGCTCTAGAAGCCCCTGTCTTGTATTAATCTCTTTTCTTTCCGAGTCTACTTGACTTCTTTTTTTTCTTTATGCTGTTCTGTTCGGAAAGACCTGTAAGTGGTTTTGGCATATCTTATGCAATCGATTGATTCTATCAGGTCCATTCTTCGGTAGTGCATAGGCTCCGGCTTCTTCCTCTAGCCGAGCCACTACTTGCGTGTGTGTAATTCATGGCAGTTTTTTATTATGGAGCTATTCTCTTTCTTGGATTTTCTTATAGTAGAGAGCGGTAAGTTAGTGCTGTTCTAAGGAAGTGGTAGCTGTTCCAGTACACAAACAAGGTGGGTTGGGGTTTAGGAGGTATTTTGAGCGCATGCTTGTTGCTTTAATAGGGAAAGGGCTTGGCATTTCACTCTTTGTTTCGGGGTTGTCACGGATTGGCCGGCCATACGGATAAGGAAGTCCAAGGAGTTTTTTCTTTTTGGAGGTTTCAAATCACATTAGCCATTCCATTCCTTCCGGATAACCTAAAACATGCAGGCCTACCTAAGAAAGAATAGAAAGGGTACTTTCTGATTTGAAAAAAGGGTTATATTACGATGTATACGATGAGATAAGAAGAATAAAACCGGCTCTTCTCTTGAGCCTATTTTGTTTGATTGATCTTGCCACTTAGAACTGGTAGGTAGGTCTGTCTTTCTCTGGATCCCGCTGAGCTGAAAGACATGAGACATAGATATAAAATCGTTTAGATCCGGACCGGGCTCTCGAAAGCTCATGTGACCGGAGGTGGGAAGATATGGGCTGGAAAAGCATGTTAATAATCACCGCAGGCCCTTATGCCCTGAGTTCTCGGCTTCTCCCCAGAAGTGGAACTAACTGGAGGGTCGGTATGCGAAGAGGGGTCTCCCTTGTAACAGGAGTGAAGAATGACCCGACCCGGCCACAAGAAGACAGGCAGAGTGGCGGGGCAATGGTACCAGACGTTAAGGAGAGAGAAGTGAGTTGGTCTCGACGAGAGCCCAGGCGAGTCTCGTGTGTGAGAGTCTGACCGGGATTAAGGATATAGTTCCCTTCCTGGTCTGGGTTAGGGTTCCAAACCTGCCATATCCCCTAAAGCCCCAGAGCTCGAGGTCTACTTCTACCTAAATACATACAGCTTGCCTTACCACCATTTCAGAGCCAAGCCTCCCTTTCTGATAGAGGGGAGTGAGAAAGATATTTTTTTTTCGGATCGCCTAATTCAATAGCTCAAAAATAGGTGGAGTTCGCCCTTTGAAGCACATAGTTAAGTGTTGCAACAGGGGGGTTGTTCAGCGAACGGGAAGCAAACAAAGTCTCCATACCAACATTGAAGGCTTCGCAGCTATCCGGAAGAGAGCCTTACTCTATAGGGGTGCTAACGCTTTACTAATATAATATCAAGTAAGGGCTCTTCTTCTGTTCTACGAATCTAACTAATCTATACTACTACTAACTATAGTCAGACTAGGTCTTCTAGAGGGAACTAGCATAGTATGGTTTATATATTTTGTGCTACTAGAACCACAAGCCGCACTATACTTGCCTGAACCTCCTAAACGAAGTACGCTTTGGCGAGCGAGAAGCAGCCGGGTATAGGAGAAGGGGCGGTTGGCTTAGTAAAGATAGTAAATAGTTCAACTTGGTGGATAGTTCCTCGGCTCGGTTGAGTAATGTAGTTCGCTCGGCTCGCAGCGGGCTTGTTCTAGTGGAAAGAGATTTCTCTCTGGGAAAAACACATAAGATTTGTTCGCTAGAGCTTCATCACTGAATAATGGTGGCTTGACTTTTTGGAGAACTTCTTCGCGTGGGCGGCGTACGTACAAGGTAGTTTACTTGCTTACTTTAAAGAGGGAGGGGGTGTTAGAAATAAGCCACCGCCCGACGACGGTTTACAACACAGAGCGACCCGGGACATCGAGCGAAGAGCTCCAATGCGCGTATTCGGAGCTACGCGGATGCCGTAGTCGCAGAAGCCGGATCAACATCATGACAACGGCATTCTGGAAACTGTTAGGCCAGCCACAATTGGTCTAATGTCTGGGTGCGTATGGCGG